AATTTATTTCTATTTTTCTTAAAAAATTCTTAAAAAAAAACTTTTTTTTAAGAATTAGATTAGGGCTCTTAAATTTATTGACAATGGTGTTTACCGTTTCTATTTAATTTAAATTTTAATCTAAGACTGTAATAAGATGGGACCCATCTATTAACTCTTGCTGTAAGCGAAGATACTAGTACAATATTTATCTATTAACTCTAAACAAATGTCTTTTAAGTGCGATTTCCCCCACCCATAGTGTATTTTTTTATTTATAAGTTGAGTTAGTAGATTAATTGTGTAAAATCAAATATTACTTGTAGCAAGAGTTAGTAGATGGGTCTTATCTCGTAAGTCGGTACACGGAACTAGCTACCTAACTGTTACCAACGCCATTAGGTAAAAGTTGGAGTAACTGTTAGGTAAGCTAGTTCTCAGAGTTCGGTTAATATGATTTATACAAGAGAAATATATTTAGGGTTTGGGTACTTTCGTTAAAGAAAATTAAGATTTGCAATTTATAAAAATAATCAGTTATTTATGGAAAAAAAAAAGAATTTATGTCAGAAAAGAAGTTATATTTAATAATAATTTTGGGTATTATAGATAAGGGTTCCTTCTTTCTGAGTGGCTAACTCTTTTTTTTCATTTTTGGTTATGGTTTGTTTTATTAAATTCATCTTTAATTATAACCATTTATTAGTGAGGCTCTTATGCTTAGAGTTTATCTCTTTATTATTTTTTATAGCTGTGAGTAGTTTTCTTTTCTTGAAGTTTTTAGAGCCTATCTACATACTTTATTTTTTAGTCATACTAGTTAGTGAAGGGGTATTAGGGTTGTGCTTATTAATTTTATTAAGCTTTTGTTACGGGGACGATAACTTTAGCTCGTACAACACGCTATTATGCTAAATCTACTTTTTAGAGTTGGTCTACTGAGTTTTCTATGTAGTTGAAGGACAAGATTATTTGTAATATTTTTTTATACTCTTGTGTATTTAATGTTTAGGTACGAGAGGTTTTTATTTAAATCTAACTCATTTTATGAGTTAGATTTAGTGAGGGTTAGATTAATTTTACTGAGATTTTGAGTGGTTGTTTTAAGACTTATAGCGAGGCAATATATTAAATTCAATGAGTTAAACAAAAAAAAATTCATTTTTTGTTTAATTCTATTGATCGCCTTTTTAGTAACGACATTCTCTTTTAGGAGGTTTATTATGTTTTATATTGGATTCGAGTGTAGAGTTTTACCAGTGCTAGGGCTAGTACTCGGTTGGGGCTACCAGCCCGAGCGGGTTGGCGCCGGGCTTTATTTATTATTTTACACGATGGTGGCCTCCCTGCCTTTATTGATTCTAATCGTGTCAATAGAGGGTATAAGAATAAATTTTTTCGTAGAGGGGTTTTATGGGGGCCAGCTAAGTGGGGTATTGTGTATATTTTTAATTGGGGCTTTCCTTGTTAAGTACCCAATATATAGAGTTCACCTTTGGTTGCCAAAGGCTCACGTAGAGGCACCTGTGTCTGGCTCTATAATTTTAGCGGGAGTTTTATTAAAATTAGGCGGTTATGGGATAATTCGGTTTTTACCTCTAATTAAACTTAGCCCATCTAGTGGTTTTTTGTTGTTAATCAGTTTAAGATTAATGGGTGGTTTTTATATATCTTTAGTTTGCCTAGCTCAAATAGATATAAAATCCTTAATTGCCTGTTCTTCTGTTGTGCATATAAGTGGCTGTATTGGTAGGCTTCTATGCTTTAACGAAAGTTGTAAGAATGGGTGTATTCTGATGATACTTGCACACGGGCTTTGTTCCTCGGGTTTGTTTTACTTAACTGGCTTGGTCTATAATCTAACAGGGAGGCGAAGATTTTATATTAATAAGGGTTTGCTAAATATTTTACCGAGCCTAAGACTGTGGTGGTTTTTATTAATTGCCTGTAATATAGCTTGTCCACCCACGTTAAATTTATTAAGAGAGATTAAGATAACTATCGGCCTAGTGAATTTTAGTTGGCTATGCGCAATTCCCGTTGGATTGATGGTATTTTTTAGGTGTGCTTATGGTGTTTTTCTCTTTTCTTTGTCTCAGCACGGTAAATTTTTAAGGTCTAAACAAATGTTCAAGAGGAATGACTTGCTCAGGTATCTGACACTAGTACTACATTGACTACCTCTTAATTTATTAATTTTATCAGTGTTTTTTTTGGTGTGCCTTTTTAGTTTATTAAAAATATCATTTTGTGGAGATGAAGAAGTATTTACAAAAGGCAATTTACTAAAACAAGTAAATAAATTAGAGTGAAGGCCAGAAGAAATTGGGTTACTATAATTAGTAGGGATGATTTGTTAACTAAATACCTTAATTGTTTAGATTTTTTAATTACTCCGTTAGGTCCTATTTCTTCTAGTCACCCCCTTTCCCCCGTGTTCAGTAAGGTCTGACTGTTTGATTTAATAACACGAGTTATAGGAAGCTTGGTTATTATAGGAACAAAAATTATAAGGTAAGAGAAATAGCTTACAACCCCCCCACCCATAGTGAAGTACGATTTAGTAATAACAAAAATAACCATAGTAGTGGTAGCTAGAATAAAAATCACAGAAAATTTTTGGGTAAAAGACATAACAAAGATTTTTAAGAAGGGTAAGATGAGCCACCTAAGAAATCATCCCCCAACAATTCTTAATATAAATAGAGCGTGTGTGGCGTACATCAGATGGGTATTAAAATCGTTCCCTGCACTAACACTAAATCTAAACCTTTTTAAGGTTGATACTATTATGGCGGCTCGTAAACTATAGGCTAAAGTTAATCCTGTGCTTAAGACAATAAGTAGAAACACCGCTAATCTATTTATCAAGGAAAAAGATTGCTCCAGAATAGCGTCTTTAGAAAAAAAACCTGTTATAAAAGGTAAACCACATAAGGAAATATTTGTGCACGAGAAAACTATACATATGAAGGGAGAGGAGACATTAAAAGAGTGCACAAATCGGCCCTCTTGGGAGTTATTAGTGTCATGGATGATAAACCCAGCGGCTATAAATAAGGCTGATTTAAAGAAGGCGTGTATAATTAAGTGAAGAAAGGCCAACTCTCTATTACCTATTCCAAGAATTGTAAATATCAATCCGAGCTGCCTTAAGGTTGATAGAGCGATAACCTTCTTTAAATCAGTTTCAAAATTAGCTACCCAACCTGCCGCGAGTATTGTTAATAACCCGGCCCCTAACATCAAAGGTTGAAGGTTAGTTTGGGTAATTAAGTTACTAAACCGGACAATCAAAAAAACTCCCGCTGTTACAAGGGTGGAGGAATGAACTAGGGCTGAGACGGGCGTGGGGGCGGCCATGGCCGCCGGCAGTCAGGCTGAAAAAGGAAGTTGCGCTCTCTTAGTAAAAGACCTGATGATTACAAGAATCAAGATTAAATTGTCTAAACTGGCGGGGGATATAAAATTATAAGAGGCTTTGTAAAATATCCACCCAATAGCTAATATAATAGTCCTATCACCCACTCGATTTCTTAAGATAGTAATCATGCCTGAGTTAGCACTATATTCTCTTTGGTAATAAATAACGAGAGCGTACGAGGTTAAACCTAGCCCGTCTCAACCCAATATTAAACTAATTAGGTTAGGTCTGATGATCAAAAATAATATAGAGGTAATAAAAGACACTAATAAAAACCCAAACCGGTTTTTATTAGTGTCTCCTTCTATGTAGTAAATAGAATAAATTATAATGAACGAGGAGATTAAAAACACGGTAGAAAGAAAAAAACACCTTTTTTGGTCTAGGATGATAGATATCAAAATAGAGACAGAGTTATAATTAAAAATTTCCCACTCTAAAAATAAAGTACCCCCATCCATAGAAAAGTTTAGAGAAAAATACAAAGAAAGGAAACTTAGGAGTAACAAGGACCCAGAGGAAATTTTATAAAATGGTTTCGATAGTGTCAATTGTAGTAAATTTCTTAAAAATTTCCTATTAAAAAAATTATTATTAAGCTAATAGCTACATTTTTAAAAAAAAATTTAATTTTTGTTTAGCAAGTCAGATCAACTTAATTTGACATGTAGTAATATAGATATTTTATAATTTAGAAAAAAAATATTAGGAAGTCAAAAATATTAGTAAGCTTTGGTAAAGACCTGGTTTTGTTATATTGTGGTTAAGATTGTGCCAGCAATCGCGGTTATACTCTCACTAAAGACTTTTATTAGGGTTTAAGTTGTTATAAAAATATTTTTATTTAAGGTGGAATTTTTAAATTTAGTGTTTAGATTATCTTAAGAATAAAATTATTAAACTAGGATTAGATACCCTACTATAAATTTAACCTAAATGAATAGGTGGAAAAATTAATAAATTTGGCGGCTTTGATTAATCAGAGGAGTTTGTTTATTAAACTGATAAACCCCGGTATTTTATACTTGTGTTTTTCTTTTATACCATCATTTAAATAATTTTTATTAAATATTGTTTATAAATTTCTAAAAATTTAGATCGAGGTGAAGAGATACACAAGGTTTTAATTAACTACATTAAGAAGCTTTTTATTAACTCTAGTAACTTAGAAAAGGTATAGGATTTGATAGTAAAAACTTACACTTTTGATTTAAAATTCAAAGTGTACAAATTGCCCGTCATTCCCTTTGGGACAAGTCGAAACAAAGTAGAATAACCTGAAGGTTATTCTAAGAGTAAAGCTACCTAGCGCCCCGCTTACAATGGGGAGTTTCTTTTAGATGCTCTTTTATTTACTGTAAAGGGTGGACTTTTTAAAGTGTTAAATATATTTACCTTTTGTTTCAGGGTAGTCTAAATAAGTTTTAATTATGTTCTCGAGAACTGTTTTTAATAAATTATTTTATTTTTTTGTGTCAAAACATTGTTATTTATTTTAAGAGGTGAGAGTCTTTCGATTCAGTTGATATCTAGTTCTTTTAAAAAAATTAACAGAGGAGCTGTTAATATTTTTTAAAAAGATTAATATAAAATAATTTAGGCTTTAAAGTAGCCATATTAGGAAGGTGTTTTTACCAAATAATCTAGCTAAATTTGTTAACTTTTTTTAAATAAATTATAATTTATGTTGTATGTTCTAATTAGTAGTATATTTATATAAGAAAATAGGAACTAAGAATTACAAGGGATGTTTAACAAAAACATTTCTCTATAAATATAGAGTAAGACCTGCCCAGTGCTTAAGTAAACGGCTGCGGTATACTAACTGTGCTAAGGTAGCATAATAATTTGTGTTTTAAATGGGTACTGGAATAAACGGCCTCACATTGTTGATTTTTCTTTTTTTTAAAAAATGAATTTAGAGCGAAAGTAAAAATACTTTTATAAACTAAAAAGACGATAAGACCCTAAAAGCTTTATTTAATTACCCGTATATTTATATACGGCAGGGTGGTTTAGTTTTAACTGGGGTAGTTTTACTTTTTTTAAGTTAAATTAATACTAACAGGTTTTCTGAACCTCTTATAGAGGTTTTGTTTAAGTTACTTTAGGGATAACAGCGTTATAAAATTAAAGAGACCTTATCTCCAATTTTGATTGCGACCTCGATGTTGAATTAATAAATCCAATAAGGGCAACCCCTTATAAGGAGGGTTTGTTCAACCCTTAATTTATTACATGATTTGAGTTCAAACCGGTTTAAGCCAGGTTGGTTTCTATCTTTTAGGGAAGGAGTTTTGTTTTAGTACGAAAGGACCAAATAAAATTTTATATTGTTTTGGCAGATAATTGCGGTAGATTTAGGATCTATTTATGAGTTTTTCAAACAATAATAAGTATAATTTTATGTATTATTAACTATTTAGTTTTGATGATTTTTGTTCTAGTATGTGTAGCTTTTGTTACTCTTATAGAGCAAAAATTATTGGGAGGTACCCAGATCCGGTTGGGGCCCACTAAAGTGGGCTACTGAGGTATTTTACAACCTTTTTCAGACGCTGTTAAACTTTTTACTAAAGAATACACGTTCCCCCGTGTCAGAAATAATACGCTGTTTCTCTTAATACCTTTTTTTTCTCTCTTTTTAATACTAAGACTATGAATAGTTATCCCGGTTTTCTTTGGGGGTTTTAGGTTTTCTTTGGGGGTTTTATTTTTTGTGTGTGTAAGAAGATTAGCTGTTTTTCCAATTTTGGCCGCCGGGTGGTCTTCTAACTCTAAATATCCTATATTAGGAGGCCTACGTGGCGTGGCCCAGATAGTGTCTTACGAAGTAAGATTGTTAACAATTCTACTAAGGCTAATCTGAGCCAGAAATAGGTTAGAGTTTTTTGAAATACAGAAAAATACCGAGTTCTCGGCAGGATTTTTTTTTCCATTAATAATAATTTGGTTCGTATCAAGTTTAGCAGAAACAAACCGAACCCCTTATGATTTTTCCGAGGGCGAATCCGAGCTGGTGTCAGGGTTTAACACAGAGTATAGAGCTGGGGGTTTCACACTTATTTTTATAGCAGAATACGCGAGGATTATTTTTATAGGGGCTCTTTTTAGGATTTTCTTTCTTTTTAGGCTTAACTTCTTCTTCTTTTGCTTAATATCACTTTTAGTGGTGTTTATTTTTGTTTGGGTACGTAGTACTTTACCCCGTTACCGTTATGATAAATTAATAAGACTAGCTTGAAAAAGCTTTTTACCAATTAGCCTAATAATATTAGGTTACTATGTTAGATTTTTTTAGTGGAATTTTTTAAGAAAAGTTTATAGAAAAAAATTTCTTTATATTGTTTTCAAAACAATGAGGATAAACTTATTTTTTATCAATTAAGGGGCTGATGATAAAAAAAAGAAAATAAACAACAGTTAAAATCTGTCCAACTAAAATAAAAGGTTCTTCAACGGGGCGTGCCCCAATTCAAGAGAGGGCTAATACTGTGCCAACTAATACCCAAAATAAGATCTTGTTGATAGGCCGCAAGTTTGTTCTTTTCTTTTCTGGCTTTCTTGTAAAAGGTAGGGTGTAAAGGACTATCACAGACAAAGCGAGAGCAATAACACCACCTATTTTGTTTGGGATAGAGCGTAAAATAGCGTAAGCAAACAAGAAGTATCACTCTGGCTGGATATGGTGGGGCGTAACGGACGGATTAGCTAAAACAAAATTCTCATCATCACCAAGTATAAGGGGTTGGTGTAAACACAAATACATAAAGGCTATCAGCACTAGAAGTGCTCCAATAGCATCTTTCATGGATAAAAATGGGTGAAAGATAAGTTTTTTTACAGAAGTAATACCTAAATTATTCGAGGACCCAGAGGTGTGAAGATAAATAATATGCACTATGGTCAAAGCCAGGATAATAAAAGGGATTATAAAATGAAAAGTAAAAAATCGCATGATTGTGGGATCCCTGACTAAAGGACCCCCTCAAATAGTCTGAACAAGTTCAGGTCCGATGTACGGGACTTCTGAAAATAGATTAGTAATAACGGAAGCACCTCAAAATGATATTTGGTTAACGGGTAATACGTAACCTAAAAAAGCAGCTGCTATAGTCAAAATTATAATAGTGACGCCCGCTATTCACGTATGTGTTATAAGGTAAGATTTATAATAAATACCTCGCCCGATATGAGTGTATATACATATAAAAAATAAAGAGGCCCCATTCGCGTGGATGTAGCGGATCAACCACCCTTTATCTGAGTTCTCAGTTATAAAATTTACTAAATAAAAACTATTTTGTATAGAAGGCCTGTAAGAAGAGGCTAATAATACCCCTGTTAAGATTTGGATAATCAAACATATAGATAATAAAGACCCCATATTTCATAAAGAAGATAAGTTCACCGGGGCTGGTAATTGAACCAAGGTGGAATTAATAGCAGAATTTAAAGGGTCTTTTTTGTACGCAGGAGTTAACATTATTTAGGCCTCATGGTGTAAATTAACACGGAAAGTTGCAAACTTTCAGATTTTTAGAGGTTAAAAACATAAACGCTTTATCATTGCGGTCCTTTTAAATCAGGCACTTTGTTAATTTATTTCTATTTTTCTTAAAAAATTCTTAAAAAAAAACTTTTTTTTAAGAATTAGATTAGGGCTCTTAAATTTATTTTGACAATGGGCGGTCCTTTTAAATCAGGCACTTTGTTAATTTATTTCTATTTTTCTTAAAAAATTCTTAAAAAAAAACTTTTTTTTAAGAATTAGATTAGGGCTCTTAAATTTATTGACAATGGTGTTTACCGTTTCTATTTAATTTAAATTTTAATCTAAGACTGTAATAAGATGGGACCCATCTATTAACTCTTGCTGTAAGCGAAGATACTAGTACAATATTTATCTATTAACTCTAAACAAATGTCTTTTAAGTGCGATTTCCCCCACCCATAGTGTATTTTTTTATTTATAAGTTGAGTTAGTAGATTAATTGTGTAAAATCAAATATTACTTGTAGCAAGAGTTAGTAGATGGGTCTTATCTCGTAAGTCGGTACACGGAACTAGCTACCTAACTGTTACCAACGCCATTAGGTAAAAGTTGGAGTAACTGTTAGGTAAGCTAGTTCTCAGAGTTCGGTTAATATGATTTATACAAGAGAAATATATTTAGGGTTTGGGTACTTTCGTTAAAGAAAATTAAGATTTGCAATTTATAAAAATAATCAGTTATTTATGGAAAAAAAAAAGAATTACGCAGAATTTCTGCGTAGGGGAGACTTGCTTGTCTTAACAATGTTAACAGCGGTAACAAGAACAACCAACAAATAAAAAATGATTAAAGTGGTTATAGGGTTTATAAGTTGAGTGTAGGTTTTATAAATAATACTAAACAATGCGTCTGAAAAGAATATTTTTTCAGTTGCAGAATTGTTGCTTAACTTTGGTGACGCAGTAAAAACTAAAAAGGCGACCAAAAATACGGAACCATAGGTGTACTTCATGAAAAATCTGGGCCTAATGGTCTCATTAGATGAGAGGCTTGATATATAAAGAATAATGATTATTATACCCCTAACAAAAATTATAACAAGTATATAAGCTAACCATGAGGAAGGCCCTGTTAATGAAATTAAAATTCCTATTAATAGACTAGTAAGTATCAGCGACAGACCTATGGTCAAAGGGTGATTTGTTAGCACAAACCTTAATAATATAATTAATATAAATAGAATAGTCCTCAGACTAGCAATATTAGTTTACAAGACTAAAGTTTTATTTAAACTATAAGGACTTAAAAAGCTCTTAGAGCATTGCGTTGAAGGTGCAAAGGTGTAAAAGTTACTTTAAGTAGATAGGCTGAACGTTTCTCGGTTCGAAGTCGAGTGTATTTATTTATACTACTATCTAATAATTTCTAAAAAATATCTTTGTCTTGAAAGGACAATATGTTTTTTACACTATAGAAATAGTAGGGAATATCCAATAACATCATTAACAAAGACGTGCCTCTATTTGGCTTCTACTAAAGAAAAAAGCCCCCGGCTAGTAGAAGATTAGAAATCTTTATTAATTTTTCTTAAAATAAGTAATAACTTCTTATGGTTGCAAACCATATATTTTAATATAAAATATTATTTTAAACTCAAGCTAAAATCCCATTTTTCCACTCGTGTAAAAGCCCTGCTACTAAAATCAAGATAACAATTCAAACAGTAAATGACCAAGAGACAACAGAAGTCACTTCTGTTATCAAACCCATAGGTAAAACTAGGGACACTTCTATATCAAAAATCAAGAAGATTAGGGTAATTATAAAGAACCGTAAAGAAAAAGGTGCCCGTGATTTTTTCATGGGAGAAAACCCACACTCAAACGGTGTCATTTTTTCACGTTCTTTGTTGGTTTTCTCACTTGTTATGAGTGTTAATAGTATTATAGTCGCCCTTAAGATAAGGGCGACTATAATTATAAATGATAGAGTTAACATTAAAAACCTCATCAGTAAATAAATGTGTATAAAAATAACCACACCACATCAACGAAATGTCAATACCAAATAGAGGCCTCCATACCTAAGTGATGTTCAGAAGATATGTTGGCCTGGGTATGACGTAGTAGCATAGATAAAATAAATAAACTACCAATAATTACATGAAGGCCGTGGAAGCCAGTAGCGACAAAGAAAGTTGCCCCGTAGACAGAATCTGCGATGGTAAAAGGAGCTTCTAAATATTCTATTACCTGTAAGGAAGTAAAATAAAACCCCAGAAGTACTGTTAGAATCAAAGCTGTTTTAGTCTCTGAGTGGTTCATTTCAATAATGGAGTGATGAGCCCACGTAACAGTCACTCCTGACGCTAACAAAATAGTTGTGTTAAGTAGGGGAATTTCGAAAGGGTTAAAAGACATAATTTCTGTAGGGGGCCAAGAAATTCCGATTTCTTGTGTAGGAGTTAATCTTCTATGAAAAAAGGCTCAGAAAAATCTAAAAAAGAATAAAACTTCTGAAACAATAAATAGGATTATACCTATACGTAAACCTGTTATTACTTTTTTAGTGTGAAGCCCCTGAAATGAGCCTTCACGTGAAACGTCTCGCCATCATTGTGCTCTAGACAGGAGAACGATAGTCAAACCTAGTATCATAAGGTTTATAGTGTAAAGATTAAATCATTTTACCAAACCCGAGGTTATAACTATAGCACCAATCGACGCAGTAAGAGGTCAAGGTCTTTTTTCTACAAGGTGGTAAGGGTGGTTTATATTTGCCATTTAGGAATTAGTTTCTTCAGTGTACAAAGTGATAAGAACACTAAATACGTAGGCTTGAATTATTGCTACGGCAATTTCTAAGCTTTCTAAAGCTAACTGAGCTGATATTAAGATTGGCTTTAAGACTAACGGAGTTAAAGGGGTAGCCCCTGTTAATAAAGAAATAAGTAAGTGCCCGGCGATTATATTAGCGGCCAGCCGTACAGCTAGTGTTAGGGGCCGGATTAAGTTTCTGATTGTTTCAATAATAACTATTAAAGGTATTAATACAGTAGGGGTCCCATTTGGAACCAAGTGAACCAACAGGTTTGAAGTATTATTAGTTCACCCGTAAACAACTAGACCGAACCACAGGGGCAAGGCTATTGCAACAGTCACAGATATATGAGAGGTTGCAGTAAAAGTAAAAGGTAATAAGCCTACTACATTACTTACTAGAATAAAGATAAAAAAAGAAAAGACAAGCAAAATTACTTCTGGGGTTTTGTTAACAACAACTTTAAATTCGTTCAGGATATAAAAATAAATAGACTTAAAAATCGACGAGACTCGGTCAGGTGAAACCCAGAATACCAGAGGAGTCGCTAAAAGTAAAACGACAATTGATAACCAGTTTAGTGAAAGAGAATTAGACGTTGAAGGGTCAAAAATACTAAATAAATTAGTTATCATAATCATTTTTTACTTGCTCTGGTAAGAAAAGAGTTCTCTTTAGCATTAAAATTAACATTTTTGAAGAAATAGCTATAAACTATTAAGACCGCAATTACCACAAATGTGGATGTTAGAATATTTAATCATATTAAAGGGGCTATTTGAGGTATTTAAAAACACTTAAAGTAATTTTAGCTTGACAAGCTAATGTTATTTTTTAACTAGTTTTTATACTAGGAGACATAGCTATAATAAGTTTAAAAGACTTACACCTTAAATCGGCCACCGAGTAATTCGATAGTTAACAATCAATTAGAAAAATTTTTTATAGGAACAACTTCTATTTTGATGGGTATAAACCTATGATTGGCCCCGCAAATTTCAGAGCACTGGCCGTAAAACAACCCGGTTCGGGTTGTTGAGAATATCGTTTGGTTTAACCGACCCGGCACTGCGTCAGCTTTAACACCTATTGAGGGGATGGTTCATGAGTGGATAACATCTGCTGCTGTTGTAATAACACGAACTTTAGAGCCAACCGGCACCACTAAGCTGTTATCTGTTTCTAATAGACGTCTTTCTCTTACTCTAAGCTCGTTTGAAGGGAGTATATAAGAGTTAAATTCAATATCGGGAAAGTCAGAATATTCATAAGACCAGTATCACTGATGGCCAATGGCCTTAATTGTTAGGTTAGGGGAAAAGGGGTCATCTATTAAATACAAAACTTTTAAAGAAGGAACTGCGATAATAAACAGAATAAAAACCGGTGCTACGGTTCAAATCATCTCAATTATTTGGTTTTGTAATAAGAAGCGGTCTGAAACCTTGTATAGAAATATTAAAGATATATTAACCCCAACTAGTGTAGTGATCATCAAGATAATCACTATGGTGAAATCATGAAAGTAGGATAGCTCTTCTATTACGGGAGAAGCTCTGTCTTGAAACGAAAGTATTGATCATGTGGGAATTTCTAAAGAGCAAAGCTATAGATAGTTCTTAAAACTAGCACATTAAATCTGTCACATTAGAAATTTGCTAATAATGGAATATCATCATAACTATGGTCCGCGGGCGGCCAGGGGTGGTATCACTCTACAGCGGACCTAAGGTTTATGGAAAAAATATTAACACGCTTAGTGATGAAAGCTTCTCTCACTATATAAATAAAGACTATAACAGCTAAGACCGAGATTGTGGAGCCAATAGATGAAACCTTGTTTCAAAGAGAGTAGGCGTCAGGGTAGTCAGAGTAGCGCCGAGGTATTCCACTTAGACCTAATATATGTTGAGGGAAAAAAGTTAAGTTTACCCCTATAAATATTATATAAAAATGAACTTTTCTTAATTGATTGTTAAGGTTAAGGCCCGTGAATAAAGGGAACCAGTGGTTAAATCCTGCAAAAATACCAAAGACAGCACCTATTGAAAGCACATAATGAAAATGGGCTACAACGTAGTAAGTGTCATGTAAAACAATATCAATAGAAGAGTTAGCGAGTATCACGCCGGTTAAACCACCCAATGTGAACAAGAAAATAAAACCTAACGCCCACAGTAAAGAAGGGGAGTAGGATAAAACTCCGTTTTGTAAAGTGCCTAATCAACTGAAGATTTTAATACCAGTGGGTACGGCGATAATTATAGTGGCCGAAGTAAAATAAGCCCGGGTGTCAACATCTATTCCGACGGTAAACATGTGATGGGCTCAAACAATAAACCCTAATAACCCAATAGCTAGTATAGCATAAATTATACCTAGGGCACCAAATGTTTCTTTCTTACCTGCTTCATGGGAGACAACATGGGAAACGATCCCAAAAGCGGGTAAGATTAAAATATAGACTTCCGGGTGGCCAAAAAACCAAAATAAGTGCTGGTATAGAATAGGATCACCTCCCCCCAACGGGTCAAAAAATGACGTATTTAGATTACGATCAGTTAATAATATAGTGATAGCTCCGGCCAAAACTGGTAAAGATAAGAGAAGAAGGATAGCTGTGATAAACACAGACCAAACAAATAAAGGTATACGGTCAAGGTATATAGCCTCGGCTCGTATATTGATGATAGTAGAAATAAAATTAATGGCACCTAAAATAGATCTAGCACCGGCTAGGTGAAGAGAAAAAATGGCAAGATCAACTGCCCCACCAGGGTGACCGGTACTAGATCTAAGGGGTGGGTAAACAGTTCAACCAGTACCAACACCTCTTTCTACTATTCCTCTTACGATTAATAAGGTAAGAGAGGGAGGTAGTAGTCAAAACCTTATATTATTTATACGAGGGAATGCCATATCAGGGCTACCCAATATTAAAGGTACTAATCAGTTTCCAAAACCCCCAATTATCACAGGTATAACTATAAAAAAAATTATAATAAAAGCGTGGGCGGTTACGACAACATTATAAATCTGGTCGTCTCCAATAACGTTTCCTGGTGTTATTAGCTCTGTGCGAATAATTATTCTTAACGAGGTCCCAAAAAAGGCTGCTCAAACTCCTAGCATAAAATAAAGAGTGCCGATATCTTTGTGGTTTGTTGATAAAAATCATCGCTTAATAATTTAAATCTAAGAAAGTCTTTTTTCGAACTTGGAAGGTTCATAGTTTAATATAACTTAAGATTTAAACTAAATTTGGATACCCATTTCAGGCTTTGAAGGCCTACAGTTTTTTTAACTTAAAATTTATTTTTAAAACAGAAAAATTAACCCTATAGGAAGTCTAGCCGTGTTAATAAAAATCAATATTTTTTCTATCGATCTTATTTGGTTTTCTTTTTTTAGGTTTGTTATAGACAAGAAATTTGTATAAAAGATACGTATGTAAAAATAAAGCGAAACCAAGGAGGATATAATTAGAGGAAGTAAGAAAAGAGTTTGCTCGATTTGGTTGAGTTTGATAATGAGGGATATTTTTATAATAAAACCAGTGAAAGGGGGCAGCCCCGCTATAGCAAGCATATTAAAAAGTATAATAGTTTTTAGCAAGCTGTATTTTCTACACAAGAAATCATTAATTTTGTTAGCTTTTATAAACGAAAGAGTAATTAAAATTGTTGAAGTAATAGCCGAGTAAACCGCAAAGTAAGCAGATCAAATTAACCGCCCACAAAGTAGGGCAGACATTAACCAACCTATTTGGGAGATTGAAGAGTAAGCTATTATTTTTTTGATCGCCGGGGCGGTTAAACCACCTATAGCCCCCATTAAAGCGGTTATAGAAATTAATAAAACTAGTAATGAGAACGCGGAAGTTGTTAGACAAATTATTATTATTATGGGGGCTACTTTCTGTGGAATTAATAATAGTCATAAACTAAATCATGAGATAGAATTTGAAACAGAAACTAATCACCCATGTAAAGGGGCCACCCCTATTTTTAAAGATAGGGCTAAACATAAAGTATTTCTTATGGTGTTTAGGTTGTTGGACAGGAAAGTAATAGACGATAAAATTAAAACAGAGGCCATAGCTTGATTAATAAAGTATTTTAAGGAGGCCTCCCCTTGGTATTTACTTTTTTTAGAAAATAACAAAGGGATAAAAAGTAACAAATTAATCTCTAAAAAAAGTCATATTATAAGCCAGGAGTCAACTGAGATAATTATAAAAATTGTTAAAAAGAGAAGACTAAAAAATAGAATAACTGAAGGGTGTAAAAAAATAATTTATTTTGGTGTAAAAAGCACATAAAATTTTGATTTTTAAGGTATTAGTTTAGATGGTTAAAAGGTGTCAACACGTCAAGTTGTAAACTTGAAGTAACTTTTTAGTTTTAACCAGTTAAAAAGAGGATAAACCATAAAAGGGGTATGAACCCTTCAGCTTAACTTAGCTTATCTTTTTAAACAAAGGTTAAAAACATAAACGCTTTATCATTGCGGTCCTTTTAAATCAGGCACTTTGTT